AAATATATTGTATTGTAATAAATTGTAATAGGAATATATTAATTAGATTATTATTAATTAGATTATATAATATATTTCTATTTATATTAATTATATTAATATTTAATATTATATATATATGTCCTTTTTTTTATTATATTATTTATATTATAAAATCTAATTATATTTATTATATATAATATATATATCTATTTATTTTAGATTTTATATATTTTGATCACATATCATGCGAAGCGAACCCTTTCTATGCTAACTATGCTAAAAGAATCTTATTTGAAATTGGAGTATATAATATTTTTCGAAGAAATCCTATTTGTTCAATAAGATTCCCTCTCTTTTTTGTTTGTCGACTACTCTACTACTTCTTATATGTTTATATGTTACTTATATGTTTATATGTTATATGCTTATATGTTATATGCAATAAATAAAAAAAATATATTATATGTCATTATGTCATAAAGATTCTAATAAAAACTCGGAAAAAATCTAAACTAAGAATGGGGGATAGGATTCTTTGACGAACGAGATCAATAGGCATTATTATATGAAAATATTTGGTATATGAAACTATTTGGGAGAATATTTCGACACAAACAAGAAGGGTTCTAGGAAGACAAATAATCCCTCCTAGAATCCCGTTTTTCCAATTTCAATTTATACTGTGCTTAATATTCTCCGTTTATTTATCTTCTGTTTAGTATCGAGTTGAATTTTCTTACAGTCAAATAGAAAAACAAAAACTATTAAAACTATTAATTGAATATATTTATATTCTATGACATTGAAATCCGAAAACTGTGACATAATTATAGTGCTCCAATTTCTTGGGGGTGAAAAAAAAAAAAGAAACAAAAAATGGGTAAAGTCAAATAGTCTTCTTCACAATCTACATACTATGACTGACTAGTACTGCGGTGAATTCTCTAAATATGGTAGAACTTAATATGGTAGAAAAAGAATAGAAACAAACAAGGGGCTTTTCATAATCTTTTGATTATACAGAATTACATAATTATCAACAAAAAGATTTCGTTATTTTTACGAACTTAATATGTTGATAAATCCGCGGACCTAGAAATTCATTTCAGATAATTGAACCTTCTCAAACTGTTTCTTTTTAAGAACCAAAAAGATTTGTGCCAAAATAACAGATGCCACGAAGAACAAGAGACCTTGGACACGTAACGGATCTTGAAGTACTATTTCCGCATCCCCCTGACCAAATCCACCCACATTTGGATTACTCGTTAATGGTTGATCAAGTTTGATAGATTCACCCTCTGAAACAAGAGGTTCTGGTCCTGGAGGTATAATATCAATCACTTCGCGGCCATCTGATGCATCTACTATAGTTATTTCATATCCCCCCTTTTCTTTTCGTATGATTTTGTTTACTATACCTGCAGCTGTAGCATTATAAACATTATTATTACTCTTGCTCCCGTCGGGATAAAGCTGCCCCCTTCCCCTGTTCCCGCCTACGTATATTGGATATTTTAAGAAGTGAGCATCTCTCTTAGTAGCGGGATCGGGGGAAAGAATAGGAAAGGTTATTTCATTATATTTCTGACCAGGAACAGGGCCTACCACAAGAATATTTTTTTTAGTGGGACGATAGCTTTGAAAAGACAGATTACCTATCTTTTCTTTAATCTCAGGCGAAATACGATCGGGGGGAGCCAATTCAAACCCCTCCGGTAAAATAAGAACAGCCCCCACATTTAAAGCCCCCCTTTTACCATTAGCAAGAACTTGTTTCACTTGCATATCATAAGGAATTCGAACAACTGCTTCAAATACAGTATCAGGAAGTACCGCTTGTGGAACCTCGATATCCACGGGCTTATTAGCTAAATGGCAATTGGCACATACAATACGGCCAGTTGCTTCTCGCGGATTTTCATAACCCTGCTGTGCAAAAATGGGATATGCATTTGAAATGGGTGCTCGAATTATTATATATATCATGAGCGATACGGAAATTGATCGAGTAATCTCTTCCTTTATCCAAGAACAGTAATTTCTAGTTTGCATGGTCCAATCATTGATCCTGAAAAGTTCTACAATAAAATTAGGTTGGTCACTGGTACAGTTCCCTATCCATAATTCTGCTATGTACTGAAAGAATTTTACTGGAATATAGGAGGAATCCGCTGGATGAGTAGAAAGAAAAAGAAAAAAAAAAAGAATAAGTCAATTTTTGAATGGTTAGCTTTTGTACAAAATAACAAACTTTAGAATTGGATCAGTGGATCCTTTTTTCAGTCATTCATTGAATGATAAATCACTACAAGTGACGGAGATACACGATTTAAATAACGGAAAATCCAATATTTCAAAATTGTATCTAGAATGACTGGAAAAGTGGAAACAAGACCGGATATAATTTGATCATTATGAGCAAATCCAAAATCTTTATAGACAGAACCAATCATTAGTTCCCAACCATGGGTCGAATGGAATCCTATACATAAATCAGTTAATAAAAGAATAGAAAAAGCTTTTATTGTGTCGCTTAAGTTATATAGGAATTCTTGAACCCAAGAGTTAAGAATAATAAGTTCTTGATTACCTAGAATAGAATAACCACTTAAAATAACGAAACAGATTATATTTGTCGAGAAGTGCAAAATCGTATTCATAAGATCTTCGTTGTGCGTCTTGATCAATTGGATCGTTTCTTTGTAGATTCCGATACGAAGGTTTTGTAGACGTGTTTCCGGGTATTCCTTTATCATTTCATCCAAGAGTAAGAGTTCCTCTAATTCTATGAATTTTTTTAGAATACTCTTTTCTTGAATATCATTCAAGAAAATTTCGGATTGCCTAGTATTTGACCAATTAGTAACCCAAGATTCCATATTTTTCTTAAATGAGAAAGAGATCCACCAGGGCAAAAAGACTATAGATGTAAGATATAGAAGGGGAATGAATGCTTTCTTTTTTGCCATTTTTCGTCTTTAATGAAGTCAGCTTCACCTCATTCGTCAACTCTATATGATAAGAATATTTCTATCAAGCATAAGTTCTATTACAAGTCTAGAGCCTATAAATCGATTCTCACGTTTTTTTTATTTGTGCAATTCGGGAATTAGTTCTTGAATTTAGAAAGAATACACAAATAGAATTAAGAAAAAGAAAGAGTCTGCTTCCAATTAGAATGAAGAAAAAATATTGTTTCCAAAGATATCAATTGCTAAAATTCGACGCAATTGCCCCTTTCGATGAATGCATGAAAGAGCACTTCAAGTAATGAATATTAGTTGGATTTCGAAACAAAAAAACACCCTTTCTATCAACTATCAAAATAAAAAAAAAATATCAAATATTTCCAAAAAAAATTCAATAATTTTTTCCGTTTTTTTTAAGAAAGCATTCATTTCGTTTTTTTTTTTTTTAATACTTCAATTGGTACACGCAAGAAATAGGCCAATTCTGCCGCTTTTTGTTCAATTTCTCGTGGAGTCAAATTCTCATCAGTACGAGTCAAGGGAATGACCCCCTGTCCTCTGATTTCCATATAAAGGACACGACGAGTATAAATATCCTCTTTAACTTCTATTCTGATGGACTGAATGTCTTTCATAAGGAATCGGAGAAAGATACGACGATTTTTTCCAGGAAATCCCCAACGAAAAATACACACTATTCCCTCTTTTCTATCGAATCGATCATAACCACTACCTACATTCCACAAAATTGTACACCACAAATAAGAGCTAATAAAGAGACCAGCGATTCCATAGAAAGACATCACGATCCCTTGTGGAAAAAAAATAATTTGCTGAGACGGAAATAAAGATAGCAAATTCCTACCAAGATAACTCGAAGTTCCAACCAATAAGAACCCTAATGAACCTAAAAAAAGGATAATGGCCCAGCAGAAATTACTTGTTTTTCGAGACCCCGTTATAAGTTCTATCCATATACGTTCTGATCGCCAACCCATATTAGATCCAGTTGTATTTTTTTGGAATTGAGAAAATAACCCACCCAACCAAATGAATTTTATTTGACTTTTCCTTGTTTGCGAAGTAACTCTCATCAACTAGTACTATTTTTATGTAAACCTTTAGGAGTAATTCATCGAATTGCTTCTAGATCTAAAAAAAATAGATGAGATTTGTCCCTACTGCTGTCCGTATCTAAAAAATCTTGTTTTTTTGAACATGGAGAAATAAAGAAGCCATTGCAATTGCCGGAAATACTAGGCCTACTAAAGGCACAAAAATGGAGGGTAAGTTGCTGAGAGTTGTCATAGAATGGGTACCTCGATTTAATATTTGTACCTGTTATTTTTTTAGCTTTTTGTTATTGTTCTATTAAGATTTTTACCTGTTATTTTTCTATTTTTATATTGTTATAAAGAGATTTTTGAATCACTAGAATTCATATCATATATACTTATACAAAGTAGATTTTTATATAGAAATCTATATAGAATAGAATTCTATATAGATTTCTACTAAGTATATCTAAATGAGTATGAGTATATATAATAAATTTTAAAATTATTAATATAAATTCAATATTAATTAGAATTCTAATTTTAAATATAATAAAAAAAAATAGTAATATTGAATATTAATTTTAGAATAGTATAATTATATTATAATTATTATATTTAATATTTTAATATTGAATTCTATTTTATTTAATTATATTTTTATATTTTTTATATTAATATTATTATTTATATTTATTTATATTTATTTTATTACTTATATATTTATTTTATTACTAATTATACTAATTATAATATATAATAATAATAAATATAATAATAATAAATGATAAAAAATTGAATAATTTAAAGCTCTACTTCATTTAATTTGGAGTCAAAGGAAAGAAAGCATGGAGCTGAAATAACTCACTAAGAACGCCCTTTAAAAGATTACGCGGTACAATTGAATCAAATAAGCCCTTATGGAATAAATATTCAGCCTCTTGTGAACCTTCAGGTACTGTTATATTCAATGTTTGCTCAATTACTCTTTTACCCGCAAATGCAATGTAAGCATTGGGTTCGGCAATAATGATATCCCCCAACATACCAAAACTAGCCGTCACCCCACCAGTAGTAGGAGATGTAAGGATCGAGACATAGAATAACTTTTTATTTACTTGATAATCATATAAAGCAGAAGATATTTTAGCCATTTGCATCAAGCTCAAACTTCCTTCTTGCATACGTGCTCCTCCAGAAGCACATACTAGAATAAGAGGTAAAAATTGATTGGCAGCATATTCGATCAAACGGGTGATTTTCTCACCTACTACGGATCCCATACTACCCCCTATAAACTGAAAATCCATAACCCCAATTGCTACGGGAATACCATTTAGTTGACCTGTTCCTGTTTGAACAGCATCAGTTAATCCTGTCTTTCTTTGATAAGAATCAATACGATCTTTATAAGATTCCTCATAAGATTCCTCATAAGATTCCTCATAAGATTCCTCATAAGATTCCTCATAAGATTCCTCATAAGATTCCTCATAAGATTCCTCATAAGATTCCTCATAAGATTCCTCATAAGATTCCTCATAAGATTCCTCATAAGATTCCTCATAAGATTCCTCTTCTGAATTAAAGTCAATGGGATCCACCGAAACCATGTCTTCATCCATCGGATTCCAAGTACCTTCATCAATCAAAAGTTCAATTCTATCTGAACTGCTCATTTTCAAATGATATCCACAGTATTCACAAATATTCATTCTTGATTTAAAAAGTCTCTTATAATTTAATCCATAACAATCTTCATTTTCGCATTGAACCCACAAATGTCTGTAATCTTGAGTTTTCTCTTGAGTTTTCTCTTGAGTTTCCTCTAAATCTTGAGTTTTCTCTTGAGTTTCCTCTAAATCTTGAGTTTTCTCTTGAGTTTCCTCTAAATCTTGAGTTTTCTCTTGAGTTTCCTCTAAATCTTGAGTTTTCTCTTGAGTTTCCTCTAAATCTTGAGTTTTCTCTTGAGTTTCCTCTAAATCTTGAATTTCCTCTAAATCTTGAGTTTTCTCTTGAGTTTCCTCTAAATCTTGAATTTCCTCTAGATGATTAGAACTTTCTCTTCTAGTTAAAGCACTATCACTCGTAGCATTCGTGCGACTGGAATTCCTTCTTTCACTAATATTTCTGCCTTTACCACAAATGTAACTAGAAATGTAACTGTCATTGTATTTATCACTATCACCTAAAATGTAACCATCAATACAGATTTTAGAACGAAGATAACTGTCAATGCAATTATGAATGTGATTATTCCAACTATATTTAGTATCATACATGTAATGATCATAGTCAGGATCGTCACTCTTAGATACATTATTGAGATAGCTGAAATTCTTATAACTATAAAAAAAACATTCTAGTTCACTTAGAAAAGAATGATCATTATCAATCTCAAAAATTTGATTTTCAATATCAAAATATATGGAATAACTGTCCCTATTACTATCCCTAACTAAAAAAGTGTCATCAGATATGAAATTCCGAATGTTCTCAACGCCGACTAAATAATCAACATTACTGTAACTAGAATTGTCACTATCACTCCACCTCTGAATGTTTTTATCCATATCAGTTAGAATTGGGTCTTCACTTACACTGGTATTTTCAATAGGACCAAAACTATCCATTGATTTACTTAGCCCACACCTGTATTCTAACTCCCTATTAAACAACATCGAATTGAACCACCATTTTTCCATAGAGCTTTCTTGCCTCTATTTACATGAAAATACACTAGATGAATAGTTATTCGATGAAAGATATCTTTTGAATATTTCATTTCCTATCACAATAAGCATATAAATCCAATCACTAGGATTATTAACTAATAATAATAACGAGTGAGTGGATATTAAAAAAAAACGATTCTTTTTCTTGAGAACCCAGAGTATCGTTTCACTATATATGATATGTCACTATATGTGCTGGAACTCTTTTCTATTTCAATTCTATTATTATTATAGAATTGAAATAGAATTGAAAAAATATTGAAATTTAATAAAAAAAAAATCAAATACAAATAAACATAAACAATTTATTTAATTTTTTTAGTAGTTTACCCCCTGTTGTGTCAAATTCACATCAAAAAACGAAATAGTTGTTCTCTCCTATGAATCTGAAGAACTTTTTTCGTAAAATCTCGTCTACTTAAATACTAATAAGTTTCTATTCCAACACGAAACGAAAGGACAATATACAGGATGGGTAACAAGAGTTGTGATATTTAGCTCGACCCAGGATCCAAACCTACGAAATAGAAAAGAATACACCAATCCTAAAGATCCATAGGATTAATTGTGCATCCAACTTAACAATAGAAACGTTAAAGTTGTTTCGTCTTCTATTTTTGATCTCGTATATCTAGATAAATAGTTATCTATAAAATCAAAAAATAATATAAATAAACAAAATAATTAATATTAATAATAAATAATAAAAAAAAAATATATAATATATATTATATATATAAATAAATATATAATATA